AAATTTTCGAGAAAATCAGTATCAAGCTTGAATTTTAAAGTACTTTATTTATTTCGAGAATATCCACAAATAAATAAAAAGTATTCCGAAAAAAAAAAAATACATTTTTTTTTCGATGCGATTATAACTGATCTAAAGGATAAAACAACTGTAAATAGAAACAAAAAATGTTTTGGACTAAATGAAATTAGTAAAAAAGTTCCTCGCTGGTCATACAAATTAATCGACGAATTGGAACAGCTGGAGGGAAAGGTAGAGAATTATCAGATTCGTTCTAGAAAAGCCAAACGTGTAGTGATTTTTACTAAAAATAAAACATCAAAAAATGACGATACTTATAGCCATACTAAGAATACTGATAAGACTGATAAAAAGGGGGAATTGGCTTTAATACGTTATTCACAACAACCGGATTTTCGGCGAGACATAATAAAAGGATCCATACGCGCTCAAAGACGTAAAATAGTTACTTGGAAACTCTTTCAAGGAAGTGTACATTCCCCCCTTTTTTTGGATAAAATGGAGAAACCCCTGTTTGTTTCTTTAGATATTTTCGAATCAATAAAAATATTTTTTATGTTTAAAAACTGGATGCGAAAAAAGACAGAATTTAAACTTCCGTATTCTCCAACAGAGGAAAAGACAAAAGAAAGTGAAAAAGGGGAGGAGAGAGAAAAAAAAAAAAACGAAAAAGAGGAAAAAAGGCGTATAGAAATAGGAGAAGCCTGGGATAGCATTATATTTGCTCAAGTAATAAGAGGTTTCTTATTAATAACCCAATCGATTCTTAGAAAATATATTCTATTACCTTCATTGATAATAACTAAAAATATCATTCGTATACTATTATTTCAATTTCCAGAATGGTCAGAAGATTTTCGGGATTGGAATAGAGAAATGTATATTAAATGCACCTATAATGGCGTTCAATTATCCGAAAAAGAATTTCCAAAGAAATGGCTAACAGATGGTATTCAGGTAAAGATATTATTTCCTTTTCGTCTTAAACCTTGGCACAGATCTAAGATACGATCTACTGAAAAAGAAAAAGATCCGACGAAAAAAAAAAAACCGAAAAAAGATAACTTTTGCTTTTTAACAATTTTTGGGGGGGAGGTCGAATTGCCCTTTTCTGACGATCGCCAAAATAGACTTTCATTTTTTTTTTATCCCGTTTTTAAAGAACTCAAAAAAAAAACGAAAAAATTAAAAAATAATTTTTTTATAGTTCTAAAAGTTTTAAATGAAAGAACAAAATTGTTTCTAAATATATCAAAAGAAACAGCAAAACGGATCCTCAAAAGTATTAACAAAAGTATTCGCAACAGTATTCTATTTTTAAACGAAAAAATAAAACTACTCAAAAATTCTTTTTTTCTATTTGTATTCAAAAAAAGATATCAATTGATTAAAAACAAAAATGATTCAACAATCAGTAAGAATAATCCACTGATTGTTGAATCATCCATCCCAATTCAATCTATTAATTTGACAAATTGTTCATTGACTGAAAAAAAAATAAAAGATATGAATGCTAAAACAAAGATAATCATAAAACAAATCGAAAAAATGACAAAAGAAAATAAACGGAGGTTTCTAATTTTAGAGAGAAATCTTAATCCGAACAAAACTACTTATGTTGCTAAAAGATTAGAATTGAAAAAAAATATTTTACAGATAGTACAAAGAAGAAATGCTCAATTAACCCGTAAATCGCATTCTTTTTTTCAATTTTTTGTAGAAAGGGTATACATAGATATGTTTCTATGGATCATTTGTATTCCTAATATCAATGTACAACTTTTTCTTGACTCAACAAAAAAAATTATAAATAAATCCATTTCCAATAATGAAGCAAATAGAGAAAGTACTGATAAAACAAATCAAAGTTTAATTCACTTTATTTCCATTATATACAAATCTTATAGTAATAATAATACTAGGAATACTAATTCACAGAATTCTTGTGATTTAGCCTCTTTGTCACAAGCATATGTATTTTATAATTTATCAAAAACCAAAATTATTAACTTATATAAGTATAGGGTAAGATACGTTTTTGAATATCATGAAAGATCTTTTTTTATTAAGAATGAAATACAGGATTATTTTTTTGGAGTACAGGGAATATTTCATTCCAAATTAAGACATAAGAATCCCCCGAATTCCGCAACGAATCAATGGACAAATTGGTTAAAGGGTCATTATCAATATGATTTCTCTCCTAGCAAATGGTCGAAGCTAGTATCACAAAAATGGAAAAATAGAATGACTGAACGTCGTGTGGCTCAAAATAAAGATTTAACCAAATGGGATTCCTATGAAAAAACCGGATTAATTCTTTACAAAAAACAACAACAAGTAAGCTCATTAACAAAAAAAAAAAAAATTAAAAAACAATATCAATATGATCTTCTATCATATAAATCTATTAATTATGCAGATAAGAAGGACTCATATATTTATGGATATAGATCACCATTCCAAGCAAGTGAAAATAAGAAACAAACGATTTATTATAATTACAAGACTAGTAAAAAAAAATTATTTGATATAACAAGTGATATCTCTATAAAGAATTATATAACAGAAGATGCTATTATAGAGATGGAAAAAAATATCGATAGAAAGTATTTTGATTGGATAGAAATGAATGTACAAAAACTAAATCGTTTCAGATCGAATCTGGAATTTTGGTTCTTTTCGAAATTTGTGATATTTTATAATACATATATGAGTAACCCGTGGATCATACCAATCAAATTAATTTTTTTCCAGTTTAATTTTAATCCAAATGGTAGTGAAAAGAAAAACATTAGTGGAAGGAAAAAAAGAGTAGGTATTTTTAGACCATCAAAAAAAAAAAAATCTCTGGATTTGGGGTTAGAAACTCAAAATCGAGAAAAAGCAGAGTACGTGGGTCGCATAGATATTAAATCAACTCCTTCAAAAGAAGATAAAAATATTGAAGAAGATTATGTAGGGTCAGACGATAAAAGGAATAAGGATATAAACACAAAGAGATACAAGAACAAGATAGAGGCAGAACTTAATTTCTTACTAAGAAAGTATTTTGGTTTTCATTTGAAGTGTAAAGGTTTCTTAAATCAAAGAATATTGAATAATATTAAAGTATATTGTCTCCTAATTAGATTGAGAAATATAAAAGCAATCTCTATAGCCTCTATTCAAAGGGGAGAACTAAGTCTCGATATTATGGTGATTAATAAGAAGAAGAATTTCACTTATCGTGGATTGAGTAAAAATAAAGAATTGATGAAAAAGGGAGTATTTATTATCGAACCAGTTCGTCTGTCTAAAAAAAACAATGAACAAGTTTTTATATATCAAACTGCAGCGCTTCCGTTGATTCATAAGAATAAGCACCAAATTCATCAAAGATATTTTGAAAAAACTCATGTTTCTAAGAAGAATTTTGATAAATACATTAGAAGAACAAGAGATGAAAAGATAATAGAAAATAACGAAAATAATCATTATGATTTGTTTGTTCCTGAAAATATTTTATCCAGTAGGCGTCGTAGAGAATTGAGAATTCTAATTTGTTTTAATCCTGGGAATACAAATAGTGTGCATAGAAATACACTAGTTTACAACGAGAATAAAGTCAATAATTGCTATCAAATTTTGACTAAAAATAAGGATCTTTATAGAGATAAAAAAAAGCTAATGAATTTGAAATTATTTCTTTGGCCAAATTTTCGATTAGAAGATTTAGCTTGTATAAATCGCTATTGGTTTCATACCCATAATGGAAGTCGTTTGAGTATAGTAAGAGTATATATGTATCCACGATTGAAAATTCATAAACTACATTTTTCTAGTATTCAACGTAACATATCTGATATGTGAGACAAAAGGATCCATACATACCTGTGTATACGCACTACTATGTTAATTTCTATTCTTAGACATTGATACAAATTCAATGGTGTATCCATTAGATCAAAAATGAATCAACAAAATCGTCTTTTTTTTTGATTTTAAGTATCCCATTTTTTATTTTTTAAATCCATAAAATAAATACAGTTTGGATAACTATTTGAATTGATTAATAATAATGAATTTGATTTGAAAAAAAAAATCAATAAGTAATTATTAAAATAATATTTTTTTATATAAAAAATAAAAAATTAGTGTCATTATTTTTACTGATCAATAAAAATATTTATAATATAAAATAAAAAGGGAGGGCTTTATATGGTAAAAAATTCATTTATACCACTCATTTCACAAAAAAAAAAAGAAGAAAACCCCGGATCGGTTGAATTTCAAGTATTCAATTTCACTAATAGAATACGAAGACTTACCTCTCATTTTGAATTGCACCGAAAAGACTATTTATCTCAAAGAGGGTTACGTAAAATTCTGGGAAAACGGCAACGACTATTGTCTTATTTGTCAAATAAAAATGGAATACGTTATAAAAAATCAATAAATCAGTTGAATATTAGGGAATCATAAATTCGTTAATTTGAAGAGTCGTTTTCAATTATTCGATTTCGTAGATCTTGAATTTTGATGAACTTATTTTTTTTTAACGATTCGTGGAACAATGAGTCGAGGAAAAACTTATGAATGTCCGAACTAAAAGAAACGACCTCATGATAGTCAATATGGGCCCTCACCACCCATCAATGCATGGTGTTCTTCGACTTATTGTTACTCTGGATGGTGAGGATGTTCTTGATTGTGAACCAATATTGGGTTATTTACATAGAGGAATGGAAAAAATTGCAGAAAACCGAACAATTGTACAATATCTGCCTTATGTAACACGTTGGGATTATTTAGCTACTATGTTCACAGAAGCAATAAGCGTAAACGGACCGGAACAGTTGGGAAATATTCAAGTACCTAAAAGAGCCAGCTATATCCGAGTAATTATGTTAGAGTTGAGTCGTATAGCTTCTCACCTACTATGGCTGGGACCTTTTATGGCAGATATTGGTGCACAAACCCCTTTCTTCTATATTTTCAGAGAAAGGGAATTAATATATGATCTATTCGAAGCTGCGACAGGTATGAGAATGATGCATAATTTTTTTCGTATCGGGGGGGTAGCAGCTGATTTACCTCATGGTTGGGTAGATAAATGTTTTGATTTCTGCGATTATTTTTTAACTGGGATTATTGAATATCAAAAACTTATTACGCGAAATCCTATTTTTTTAGAACGGGTTGAAGGAGTAGGCATTGTTGGTGGAGAGGAGGTAATAAATTGGGGTTTATCAGGACCAATGCTTAGGTCTTCCGGAATACAGTGGGATCTACGTAAAATTGATAATTATGAGTGTTACGAAGAATTTGATTGGGAAATTCAATGGCAAAAAGAAGGAGATTCATTAGCTCGTTATTTAGTTCGAATTGGTGAAATGATCGAATCCATAAAAATAATTCAACAGGCTTTGGAAGGAATTCCTGGGGGGCCGTATGAGAATTTAGAAATACGCTACTTTAATAGAGAACGGGAACCGGAATGGAATGATTTTGAATATCGATTCATTAGTAAAAAACTTTCTCCGACTTTTGAGTTGCCGAAACAGGAACTTTATGTAAGAGTCGAGGCCCCAAAGGGAGAATTAGGAATTTTTCTAATAGGGGATCAGAATAGTTTTCCTTGGAGATGGAAAATTCGTCCACCGGGTTTTATCAATTTGCAAATTCTTCCGCAATTAGTTAAAAGAATGAAATTGGCTGATATTATGACAATACTAGGTAGCATAGATATCATTATGGGGGAAGTTGATCGTTGAAATGATAATTGATGCAACAGAAATACAAGATATCCATTCTTTTTCTGGATTGGAATATTTAAAAGAATTCTATGGAATTCTATGGATACTTGTCCCTATTTTGATTCTTGTATTGGGAATCATAATAAGTGTACTAGCAATTGTATGGTTAGAGAGAGAAATATCCGCTGGTATACAACAGCGTATTGGGCCAGAATACGCCGGTCCTTTTGGAGTGCTTCAAGCTCTAGCAGACGGAACAAAACTACTTTTCAAAGAGAATATTATTCCCTCTAGGGGAGATATTCGTTTATTCAGTATTGGGCCATCCATATCAGTTATATCAATTCTAATAAGTTATTCAGTAATTCCTTTTAGCTATAACTTCATTTTATCTGATCTCAATATCGGTGTTTTTTTATGGATTGCTATTTCTAGTATTGCTCCCATTGGACTTCTTATGTCAGGATATGGGTCAAATAATAAATATTCCTTTTTGGGTGGTCTACGAGCTGCTGCTCAATCAATTAGTTATGAAATACCGTTAACTCTATGTGTGTTATCAATATCTCTACGTGCGATTCGTTGAGACATAAATTTTTCAGTGGTATTCCCATACTCCTCTCTTTCTTTATAGGACTTTTTAGGAAACAGGAAAGGGGTGGAATAAAATGAATAGATATCTTCATTTTGATTATTCTATTTTGATTATTCTTCGCAAATTGGAGTTGAAGAACTAAATCAGATAGTTATATGAGTGAAATAAAACAGCTTCGATTGAATAGAATTTCTAAATATATTACTATGGATTTTTATAATTAAAAATAGTATGATCATCTGAAATTGCAGTAAAAATACCGAGTCTCATTTTCTATGTATAAGAATTAAGTGAAAAAAAAAAATTATAAGCAGAAGAATCCATTTACCCCAAGATTGGGTGATTAGTCATCCTGTTTTGAAGCGGGATCAAAAGACCAACCTGAATTAAGTTTTCGCTACCATATTGTATTTTTTTTGTATGAAGTATCATACATGGATTAACATAAATTAAGGGGGTTAATAAAAAAAGGAGTGGATTGTTAGAAACACCAAGATACACAAAGGATTAGTAACGCAGATTTTGTAAATCATCTCAAATAGTATTTACACATAATAGAATAAAGAATACAAATTGGGGCTTTAAGTCGGTAGAAAAAAGAAGGCAGTACTCCCCACAATTCCGATCCAGAGTATGCTCCTATCCACTGAGTAAATAAATAACTATCGGGAACGAAATAATCCTTTAATTTTTTTTAGTTACCCCCTTTCCTTACAAAAAAAGAAGAAGAAACGGAACGAAAAAATAATAATAAAAAAAGGGGGTCCCTTTTTCTTTTTTTATTATTATTTTATTATATCCATATTTATGGAAATAGAATGAATTTCATAATTCAGAAGCTAATGTGTAATTATTTTTCGTAATCAAAAACGACGAGGGGTTATTGAAAATAAATAAAAAAATATTTTATTGCATAATTCGGTTATTACTCAACAAATTTAAATTTTTAAGGGATGAGATCAATTCAGAAGTACCTTTTGTATCTTTTATTAAAATAGATTTCTCTTAATTTCATTTCTCTTTATTATTTAAATTCCATTTTTTATTAGAACAGACGGAATTTAATGAGTTTAATTCAGAACCGTCCGATCGATTTGAATCTTATCTATCTTACTTACGGATATATCAATAGATAAATAATAGGTCTGGTACTTAGATTTATTTGAGGCTTTCGAGGAGCCGTATGAGGTGAAAATCTCATGTACGGTTCTGTACTAGAGATGGGGACAGTAATGTTATCACCGACTAGGATTATCTAACAGTTTAAGTACAGTTGATATAGTTGATGCACAATCAAAATATGATTTTTGGGGGTGGAATTTGTGGCGTCAACCTACGGGTTTCGTCATTTTTCTAATTTCTTCCCTAGCAGAATGTGAAAGATTACCTTTCGACTTACCAGAAGCTGAAGAAGAATTAGTGGCGGGTTATCAAACCGAATATTCGGGTATCAAATTTGGTTTATTTTATGTTGCTTCTTATTTAAACTTATTAACTTCTTCATTATTTGTAACAATTCTTTATTTGGGTGGTTCCAATATCTCTATTCCGTACCTATCCGCTTCTGAGTTTTTTGAACTACATAAAGCATATGGTATTTTTGGAATTACAGTAGATATTTTTATTACACTCGCTAAAACTTATTTGTTCTTGTTTGTGTCTATCACAACAAGATGGACCTTACCTAGGCTAAGAATGGACCAATTATTAAATCTTGGGTGGAAGTTTCTTTTACCTATCTCTCTCGGCAATCTATTATTAACAACCTCATCTCAACTTTTTTCAATGTAAAAGATTGATCTTCTCTATTCATAATTTGTTTCAAACAAGAGAAAGAAATGAAATAAAAATATTCATAGATATTCACGACATGTTCCTTCTATTAACTGGGTTTATGAATTATGGTCAACAAACAGTCCGAGCTGCAAGATACATTGGTCAAAGTTTCGTGATTACCTTATCCCACGCAAATCGTTTACCTGTAACTATTCAATATCCTTATGAAAAATTAATTACATCGGAACGTTTCCGTGGTCGAATCCATTTTGAATTTGATAAATGCATTGCTTGTGAAGTATGTGTTCGTGTATGTCCTATAGATCTACCCGTTGTTGATTGGAAACTAGAAACTTATATTCGAAAGAAACGATTGCTTAATTACAGTATTGATTTCGGAATTTGTATATTTTGTGGTAACTGTATTGAGTATTGTCCAACAAATTGTTTATCAATGACTGAAGAATATGAACTTTCGACTTATGATCGTCACGAGTTGAATTATAACCAAATTTCTTTAGGACGTTTAGCAACGCCAGTAATGGATGATTATACAATTCGAACAATTCAAATAAAATAAGATTAAGTTAATATTTTTTTTAATTAAATCAAATTCTTATAGAAAATCATTCTATAATATATAATATCTAAATAAATATGAAAATAGAATAAAATAAATATAAATTTGAATAATATAAAAAATTATTATTCAAAAATGAATAAATATTTTTTTTTATATATTCTATTCGAAAATATTCTATATTATATAATTATATAACTATAATCTATTAAGTATATATACTTAATAGACTATAGTTTTTCGGTTTCGTACAGTTTCAATCCACTCTTCCGTATAAAAAGAAAAATACAATATCATTGGTACTCTAACTGTACCTATATTACTCCCCATTGCTTAGTATTTGATTGAATTCAATGTGAAGAGAAATATAATATATACAATTTTTTCCCGGTCGTATCAATAAGGTCATGAAATTTCGATTTATTTATCTCTTATTTTACATAGAATGGATTTACCCCAATCGCTACATGATTTTCTTTTAGTTTTTCTGGGATCGGGTCTTGTATTAGGAAGTCTAGGAGTAGTATTACTTACCAACCCAATTTTTTCTGCTTTTTCATTGGGACTCGTTCTTGTTTGTATATCTTTATTCTATATTTTATCAAACTCCCATTTTGTAGCTGCAGCACAGATACTTATTTACGTGGGAGCTATAAACGTTTTAATCATATTTGCTGTGATGTTCATGAATGGTTCAGAATATTACCAAGATTCTCATCTTTGGACCGTTGGGGATGGAATTACTTTGATAGTTTGTACAGGTATTTTTGTTTCACTAATAACTACTATTCCAGATACATCGTGGTACGGGATTATTTGGACTACAAGATCCAATCAGATTATAGAGCAAGATTTGATAAGTACTAGTCAACAAATTGGAATTCATTTATCAACAGATTTTTTTCTTCCGTTTGAACTGATTTCAATAATTCTTTTAGCTGCTTTGATAGGTGCAATTGTCGTGGCCCGCCAGTAAGAAATTTTTAGAACTAGCAATAAAAAATCTAAAAAAATTGACTTTTTTTAGATTTTATCACATTTCTTTCCGTTGAATTCTATGTGAACGTGAAAGGGCGTTTGTGTAAAAAATAAGTTTTTTATTTATTGTCGATATATTCTTTTGTTCCGGACTGGTTTTAGATTCTTTAGTCAATTGAATCCATCGAATTATTGTTCATATTGAAATGAATGAAAATTGATAGAGTAAGGGGTTGGTCAATGATGTTCGAACATGTACTTGTTTTGAGTGCTTATTTATTTTCTATCGGTATCTGTGGATTGATCACGAGCCGAAATATGGTTAGAGCCCTTATGTGTCTTGAACTTATACTGAATGCAGTGAATATCAATCTCGTAACCTTTTCTGATTTTTTTGATAGTCGCCAATTAAAAGGAAATATTTTTTCTATTTTTGTAATAGCTATTGCAGCCGCTGAAGCAGCTATTGGACCGGCTATTGTTTCTTCAATTTATCGGAATAGAAAATCAACTCGTATCAATCAATCGAATTTGTTGAATAAATAGTATTAATCATAATGAATCATGATTAAGGGAATTTAAAATAGTGAAAATAGTGTAAGATTCATCAATTTAAATTAGCATGTATACTACACAACTTATGATCATGTTTGCAAAAATAGAATAAATCAAAGTATATTGGTCCTCTTCTCTTATTATGAATTGATTTATGAATTGATCTAGAAGTCGATTTAGCAAAATTCGGGTAAATCATTGATTCATCTGGTGTCTAAATATATGATCCATTTACGAGTTTACTAGATAGAAAATTTTTAATTTTTGATAAAAATTACTATAGATCTAATGTCACACTCAGTAAAGATTTATAATACATGTATAGGATGTACTCAATGTGTCCGAGCCTGCCCCACAGATGTATTAGAAATGATACCTTGGGACGGATGTAAAGCTAAGCAAATAGCTTCTGCCCCAAGAACGGAGGACTGTGTGGGTTGTAAGAGGTGTGAATCCGCCTGTCCGACGGATTTTTTAAGTGTTAGAGTTTATTTATGGCATGAAACAACACGAAGCATGGGCCTAGCTTATTGATACGTTTCAAAAAACATCACACAAATACGTTTTTTTACTGGCAAAAACCCGCGTTCAAAAGAGAATATTTTTTTCTATTTTGAACGCGGGTTTTTCTGGCCCAAGTGTATCTTATTTTTATCACGAATTATTTTCCTTGGTTAACAATAGTTGTAATTTTGCCAATAGCAGGGGGTTCCTTAATTTTCTTATTTCCACAAAGAGGAAATAAGGTAATCAGGTGGTATACTATTGGTATATGCTTAATAGATCTCCTTCTAACAAACTACGCATTTTGTTATCATTTCCAACTGGATGATCCATTAACCCAACTGACCGAGAATTATAAATGGATCAATTTTTTTGACTTTTACTGGAGATTAGGAGTAGATGGACTCTCTATAGGACCCATTTTATTGACTGGATTTATCACCACTTTAGCTACTTTAGCGGCCCAGCCAGTTACTCGAGAATCTCGATTCTTCCATTTCCTGATGTTAGCAATGTATAGCGGTCAAATAGGACCATTTTCTTCTCGAGACATTTTACTTTTTTTCATCATGTGGGAATTAGAATTAATTCCCGTTTATCTACTTTTATCTATGTGGGGGGGTAAGAAACGTTTGTATTCGGCTACAAAGTTTCTTTTATACACTGCGGTAAGTTCTGTTTTTTTATTAATAGGAATTCTAGGTATGGGTTTATATGGTTCTAATGAGCCAACATTTAATTTTGAAACATTAACTCATCAATCATATCCACTGGCGCTGGAAATATTATTCTATGTGGGATTTCTTATTGCTTTTGCTGTCAAATCACCGATTATACCCTTACATACATGGTTACCAGACACCCACGGAGAGGCACATTACAGCACTTGTATGCTTTTAGCCGGAATTTTATTAAAAATGGGAGCGTATGGATTGGTTCGAATTAATATGGAATTATTACCCCACGCTCATTATATATTTTGCCCCTGGTTAATGATATTAGGTTCAATTCAAATAATTTATGCAGCTTCAACATCTCTTGGTCAACGTAATTTAAAAAAAAGGATAGCCTATTCCTCGGTATCTCATATGGGTTTCCTAATTATAGGAATTGCTTCTATAAGTGATACGGGGCTTAATGGGGTTATTTTACAAATAATCTCTCATGGATTTATAGGCGCTGCGCTTTTTTTCTTGGCGGGAGCCAGTTATGATAGACTACGTCTTCTTTATCTCGACGAAATGGGAGGGATGGCTATCCCAATGCCAAAAATCTTCACGATTTTCAGTATATTATCGATGGCTTCTCTTGCAGTGCCGGGCATGAGCGGTTTTGTTGCAGAATTGATAGTTTTTTTTGGAATAATTACCAGCAAGAAATATCTTTTAATGACAAAAATACTAATTACTTTTATAACAGCAATTGGAATGATATTAACTCCTATTTATTCATTATCTATCTTACGGCAGATGTTTTATGGATATAAGCTTTTTAATACACCAAACTCTTATTTTTTTGATTCTGGTCCGCGAGAATTATTTATTTCCATTTCTATACTTATACCCGTAATAGGTATTGGTATTTATCCGGATTTCATTTTCTCTTTCTCGGTTGACAAGGTTGAGGGTATTCTATCTAATTTTTTATAGATAGTTTTCGTGAATAAATGAAGAAAACCAAACAATCAAAAACCGAAATACACCGATAAACTCAATGTACAATAAAAAGGTATTTTTCCGTCGCTTAATTTAACAAAAAAGGAATTCGAATCGAATAGGTTTGTTGTTTGTGAGAACCCCTTGAATCACTATATTACTTGATTTAAAGGGTTCTCGACAATTTATTTATCGGAAATTTTCTTAGAATACCCTTTAAATATCTATATTTGTATTTGTAAGATCCTTTACCCCCTTAAATCAACTAGATGTAAATGACCCATAACTATGTAGTCCTAGTCCTAATAGATTGATCCCAAAATAACATATCCAAATTATAAAAAAGCCTATAGAAGCTACTATGGAAGAGTTTACACCTTCCCATTTTTTATTTTTTCTAGTATGTAAATAAATTGCGAATATGGCCCAAGTAATAAAAGCCCAAGTTTCCTTTGGATCCCAATTCCAGTATGACCCCCATGCCTCATTAGCCCATACTGCTCCTGAAAGAATACCTATCGTTAAAAAGAGAAAACCTAAACTAATAGTACGATAACCCCAACGATCCAATTGTTGAATAAATTGAGATCTGTAATAATTTCCAGAAAAAGAAAACGATTCATTTGAAAAATAAAAATGAGTGGTAAAAGCGATAATTTGTATGATTTCTCTAAATGTAATGACTAAAATAGCTATTGATAATAAAGATCCGAATAAAAGAGCTGCATAACCTAATATCATCATACTTACGTGCATCATTAACCAATGGGATTTTAGGGCGGGTACTAATATTGTGGATTGATGGATTTCGGTTAAAAGACCCGAAGTAGCAAAGGCTTGGGTAAAAATAACACTTGGTGCAATTATTGTACTTAAATAATTTTTATGATTTTTCAAACACAAAACCATATGAAAAATCGAAAAACCCCATGATAGAAAGATTAATGATTCATATAAATTACTAAATGGTAAATGGCCCGAAAAAACCCAACGAGTAACTAACAATCCCGTTATACAGAAAAAAGTTATTATCGTACCTTTTTTGGACGAATCATAGAATTCTATGATTTCATTGAATAATAAGGTTATCAAATGAATTGAAATTAGAATTGATACGATCGAAAACGATATATGAGTTAATATATGTTCTAAAGTTGAAAATATCATAAAAAAAAAAAATGAAAAAAAGGGAAAGGGGGGTTTGAAGACTAGGAATTGAAAAAATAGAAATCGGGAATTGAATTAATAGAAATCGGGAATTGAATTAATTATAGGACTTATTCTTTTATAAAAAAAAAGATGCCATGCCGCTACTCGGATTCGAACCGAGATGCTATAGCACTGCTTCCTAAGAGCAGCGTGTCTACCAATTTCACCATAGCGGCTTACTAGAACGAATAATAACCTATTTTTAGTCAATAGTCGAGATTGAAAGAATTAATTCAATCAAATACAATATTTGTTTACCAAACATTAAAGAGTTTAGTTAGAATTAGAATTTTCTTATTTTGCTAATATTAACGATGATAAAAATATGAAGTTGTACTTTTTTTATTCTATATGGAATCCATATTATACAAGTTTTAACATTTAAAACGGAGAGTTAGTGGATTTTTAGTACTTTATACTTGACTCCAATCGGAACTAAATAAAATAGTTCCGACTTCAAGCCAGGATCAAGAAAAAGTTTTTTGGTAGCTTTTAATGATTCGTTTTTTAGTTGTTTAAAATTTAATTTTCCGAATATAAAGAAATACATTTCTATTTTTTCAATGAAAGAAAGATAGTAAATTTAGTCAACAACATCAAAAATTTATATAGCAAAAGTTTGAAACTACATTCAAACAAAGTATTTTTATATTTATTTACAATATAATATAAATAAAAATAGAGAACAGTCTTCTAAAAAATATAGAATGCTATTAGAATATAAAGAAATAAGATATATTCTTTATAGAAAAGAATCCGAACTAGCTGGATTCAGATTCTTTTCTATAAAGAAAGTTTTTTTTATTAGAAAAAAAACTTTTTGAGTTCCCTGTAATAATCGATTGCGATAATGAAAAAGCTTTTAATGCTGTCCAATATCCCCTCTTTTTCCAAAAAGCATTGTGAATGATTCGTTTTGATATAGAGGTGCGCTTTTTTGGAACGGCCATCCAACCCGAACCCCCTTCCTATCTCAAGTTTGACTTGAGATAGTATACCCCAGTTCAAAACTGTTTAGCCAACATAGATATCTTTTTGTTGTACTTGTAATAGAAAATAAGAAATTAGTTAAAATAGCTCAAAAAATGAACTAACGTTTAGGAATAATAAAAAAATTCTTATTTTATTGGGTCATATCATATGAATTGTTTCTTATTCATATCAAAATAAACGAATCTTCTTAGTTTTGGTGCAATTATTTATACCTACTCTAAAAAAAATAAGAATTGAATTCATTTTATTAATCAATAATTAATAATAAATATTACAATCAATAATTAATAATAAATATTACTAAAAACAAAAAAATTTATTTTTACTAAAAATTTCATTTTTGTTTTTGGCCCGTTTTTACGTTGTACTTTAGATGGAAGTATTGTACAAAGATTAAGAATAAGTAAAAGTATATAATTTTTTTAATATTTTGACTTTTTTTTATTAACCGAACCCCTTTACATACAAAACAAAAAAGATAACACAAAATCGGAGAATAAGAAACAAAACTCATTAAGAATCAAAATCTTTTTTCTTTTTTTTTTATGGAATATATACATCAATCATCATGGATCATCCCTTTTATTCCACTTCCAACTCCTATGTTAATAGGAGTGGGACTTCTATTTTTTCCCGCAGCAACAAAAAATCTTCGCCGTATGTGGGCCTTTCCTAGTATTTTTTTGTTAACTATAGTTATGATTTTTTCAGTCGATCTATCTATTCACCAAATCCATAACAGTTCTATCTATCAATATGTATGGTCTTGGACTATAAATACTGATCTTTCTTTAGAGTTTGGCTACTTGATCGATTCACTTACTTCTATTATGTCAATATTAATCACTACAGTAGGTATTCTGGTTTTTATTTACAGTGATAATTATATGTTTCACGATCAGGGATATTTGAGATTTTTTACTTATATGAGTTTTTTTAATACTTCCATGTTGGGATTAGTTACTAGTTCTAATTTGATACAAATTTATATTTTTTGGGAATTAGTTGGAATGTGTTCGTATCTATTAATAGGTTTTTGGTTCACACGTCCTATTGCGGCAAATGCTTGTCAAAAAGCGTTTGTAACTAATCGTGTAGGGGATTTTGGTTTATTATTAGGAATTTTAGGTCTCTATTGGATAACAGGTAGTTTGGAATTTCGGGATTTGTTTCCAATATTCAACAGTTTGATTTATAATAATGAGGTGAATCTTTTTTTTGTTACTTTGTGTGCTTTCTTCTTATTTTGCGGTTCGGTTTCTAAATCTGCCCAATTCCCCCTTCATGTATGGTTACCGGATGCTATGGAAGGGCCTACTCCAATTTCGGCTCTTATACACGCTGCTACTATGGTAGCGGCGGGAATTTTTCTTGTAGCCCGACTTATTCCCCTTTTCATAGTCATACCCCTTATAATGAACGGGATAGCGTTCATAGGTATAATAACAGTGATCTTAGGGGCTACTTTAGCTCTTGCTCAAAAAGATATAAAGAAAAATTTAGCCTATTCTACAATATCTCAATTGGGTTATATGATGTTCGCTCTAGGTATGGGCTCTTATCGAGCCGCTTTATTCCATTTGATTGCTCATGCTTATTCAAAAGCATTGTTGTTTTTAGGATCCGGATCCATTATTCATTCAATGGAAGCTGTTGTTGGGTATTCTCCAGATAAAAGTCAAAATATGGTTCTTATGGGCGGTTTAACAAAACATGCACCAATTACAAAAACTTCTTTTTTAATAGGTACACTTTCTCTTTGTGGTATTCCGCCCTTTGCCTGTTTTTGGTCCAAGGATGAGATTCTTAATGATAGTTGGTTGTATTCACCCATTTTCGGAATAATAGCCTGTTACACAGCAGGATTAACTGCATTTTATATGTTTCGAATCTACTTACTTGTTTTTGAAGGATATTTAAACGTTCATTTTCAAAATGTCAATGGAAAAAAAAATAGTCCCTTTTATTCAATATCTTTATGGGGTAAAGATAACGAAGAAAGGGAAAAATTAAAAAAAAAAATAAATTTATTAGCTTTATTAACAATGAATAATAATCAAAGGACTTCTTTTTTTCGGGGGGAGGTATATTTACACCAAATTAATCGAAATGTCAAAAACATAACACGTCTTTTTATGGATATTACCTATTTTGGTACAAAAAATACTGCTTCTTTCTATCCTCACGAATCAGACAATACTATGCTATTTTCTATGCTTGTATTAGTACTATTTACTTTGTTTGTTGGGGCCGTAGGAATTTCTTTCAATCAAGAAGGAATAGATTTGGATATATTATCCAAATTGTTAATTCCATCTATAGACCTTTTACACAAAAATTCAAATAACCCTTTCGATTGGTATGAATTTCTGAAAAATTCAACTTTTTCGGTGAGTCTCGCTTTTTTCGGAATATTTATAGCATCTTTTTTCTATAAGCCTGTTTATTCGGGTTTACAAAATTTGAACTTATTGAATTTTTTTGAAAAAAATCTTCCGAAAAAAATTGTTTCAGATAAAATTAAAAATTTAATATATGGTTGGTCATATAATCTCGGTTATATAGATGCTTTTTATGGAATATCTTTAATTCCAAGTGTTAGAAAATTTGCTAAACTAAATTATTTTTTTGATAGACAAGTAATTGATGAAATTCCAAATAGAGTTGGTATTACAAGTTTTTTTATGGGAGAGGCTATAAAATATGCAGGAGGGGGGCGAATTTCTTCGTATATTTTCTTTTTTTTAGTAATGTTTTTCGTAATTTGTTATTATATTTTTTATATAAAGAATATTCTTTGAATTCTAAAATTACGTATTGAATTTGTATTCTTGTATCCATAATTCAAAAAGTGTTTTTGATTCTTGCCGAAGAAATGAAATAAAAGATACGGTAT